CAAAGAAGAACAAGAGACCTTGAATACGTAACGGATCTTGAAGCACTATTTCTGCATCCCCCTGACCAAATCCACCCACATTAGGATTACTCGTTAACGGTTGATCAAGTTTTATAGATTCACCCTCTGAAACAAGAAGTTCTGGTCCTGGAGGTATAATATCAATCACTTCACGTGCATCCGATGCATCCACTATCGTTATTTCGTATCCCCCCTTTTCTTTTCGTATAATTTTGTTTACTATCCCAGTTGCTGTAGCATTATAAACATTATTATTACTCTTGCTCCCGTCGGGATAAATCTGACCCCTTCCCCTGTTCCCGCCTACGTATATAGGATATTTTAAGAAGTGAACATCTTTCTTAGTAGCGGGATCCGGAGAAAGAATAGGAAAGGTAATTTCACTATATTTCTGACCAGGAACGGGGCCTACGACAAGAATATTTTTTTTTGTGGGACGATAGCTTTGAAAAGAAAGGTTACCTATCTTTTCTTTAATCTCGGGCGAAATACGATCGGGAGGTGCCAATTCAAAACCTTCGGGTAAAATAAGAACAGCCCCTACATTCAAAGCCCCCTTTTTACCATTACCAAGAACTTGTTTCACTTGCATATCATAAGGAATTCGAACAACTGCTTCAAATACAGTATCGGGAAGTACCGCTTGTGGAACCTCAATATCTACGGGCTTATTAGCTAAATGGCAATTGGCACATACAATACGGCCGGTAGCTTCTCGCGGATTTTCATATCCCTTCTGGGCAAAAATGGGATATGCATTTGAAATCGGTGCTCTAATTATTATATATATCATGAGCAATACGGAAATGGATCGAGTAATCTCTTCCTTTATCCAAGAAAAAGCAGTTCTAGTTTGCATGGTCCAATCATTGATCCTCAAAATTTCTACAATAAGATTAGGTAGGTTACTGGCATAGTTCCCTATCCATGATTCTGCTATTTACTGAAATAATTTTCCTAGAATCTAGGAAGAATACGAGTAGAAAGAAATAAGTAAAATTTTGAATGTTTAGCTTTTCTATAAAAAAAAAAACAAACTTTATAATATAATTGTCTCAGTGGATCATTTTTTCAGTCATTCATTGAATGATAAATCACTACAAGCGACGGAGATACCCGATTTAAATAACGGAAAATCCAGTATTTAAAAATTGTATCTAAAATGACTGGAAAAGTGGAAACAAGACCAGATATAATTTGATCATTCTGAGTAAATCCAAAATCTTTATAGACAGAACCAATCATGAGTTCCCAACCATGAGTCGAATGGAATCCTATACATAAATCTGTTAATAAAAGAATAGAAAAAGCTTTTATTGTGTCACTTAAGTTATATATAAATTCTTGAACCCAAGAATTAAGAATAAGGAGTTGTTGATTACCCAGAATAGAATAACCACTTAGAATAAGGAAATAGATTAGATTTGTCGAGAAGTGCAAAATCATATGGATACAATCTTGGTTGTGCGTGTTGATCAATTGGATGCTTTCTTTGTAGATTCCGATACGAAGGTTTTCTAAAGGTGTTTCCGGGTATTCCTTTAGCATTTCATCCAAAAGGAAGAGTTCCTCGAACTCTATGAATTTGTTTAAAATACTTTTTTCTTTAATGAGATTCAAGAAAATTTCGGATTCTTTAGTATTCCACAAATTCGTAACCCAAGATTCCAGACTTTTATTAAATGTTAAAGAGATGCACCAGGGCAAAAAGACTATAGATGTAAGACATAGAAGGGGGATTAATGCTTTCTTTTTTGCCATTTGTCGTCTTTAATGAACTCAGCTTCATCTCATTTGTCAACTATATATGATAATAATATTTCTATCAAGCATAAGTTCTATTACCAGTAATAGAACCCATATATATCCATTTCGAATTTTTTCATAGAAATGGATTATTTATTCTCGCTTTTTTTTTTATACAATTATTTCCAATGGTACATCCAAGAATGCGGACAAGTCCCAAGCTGTTTGTAAAATGTTCCGTGGAGTCCTATCATAATAATCATCAACAAGAGTCAAGGGAATGTCCCCCTGTTCTCTGGTGTGCATATAAAGGACACCACTAAGAGGTTCTGGGTTATCGAAAAATTGGAGGGCCAGAATATCTTCCACACGGACTTTGGAAAGAATACGACGATTTTCTCCGGGAAATCCGTAACGAAAAAAACGCACCATTCCATTTTTTTTATCGTAAAGATTATAACCACTACCCACATTCCACAAAATTAGAAGCCACCAATGAAAACTTACAAAAAGACCTGATATTCCATAGAAAGTCAGCGTGACCCCTTGTGGCAAAAAAGGAACTAGAAATTCGGACGAATTGAAAGAGAAAAAATTCCGACCATAATAACTGGAAGCTGAAATAACTAAAACCCCTAATGAACCTAAAAGAGTGAAAGAAGCCCAGAAGAAATTGATCGGTTTTCGGGCCCCAGGTACAGTGTAGAGCCATGCGTCTTCTGCGAAGCGACGCATAAGGTGTCCAGACCCCCAAGAAATTTGTTGTTGAACATAAACCAATAAACCAGCCGTTACAATTAATACTAGGACCACTAAAGGAACAAAAACATCTATCATAAAATGGGTACCTCAATTTTATATTTGTACCTGTTCTTTTTTATTGATTGTTAGATTAATTTAATATTTTATTTAGATAGTTCAAATTAGATTAGATATATATTAAATTAAACCTAAACCCCCTTTTAAGGCTTATATGATATTAGTATTTTCCTTTTGTGTTTTTTTAATAGAAATAGAATATTATAATTAAGTTATTTTTATTAAAAAACGGAACCGAATAACAAATCCAAGGAAATAAATTTGACTTTATCTAAAAAAAAAATATATGCGATTTGTCCCTACTGCCCATATCTAAAAAATCTTATTTTTTTGAACATAAAGAAATAACGAAGCCATTGCAATTGCCGGAAATACTAGGCCCACTAAAGGCACAAAAACGGAAGGTAAGTTTATCATAAAATGGGTACCTCAATTTTATATTTGTACCTGTTCTTTTTTGTTAATTGTTAAATTAATATTTTTTTTTTATTATTATATTGTAATAAAGATAGTCTATAATCACTAGAATTAATTCATATAGACTTATACTAAGTATAGCTAAATCAACATATATGAATAGATAGTAGATAGATAATAATTACATATTAAATATAATTATATATAATATATATTATATTATTACTCTATATATTGAGTATACATAAAAAGTCCTATAATATATATATTAATTAATAGAATATATATAATATAAAATAAAATAGAATATAATAAACGAAAATATTTAGAATATTTATTTATTAAGAATCATAAAGTAAAAAATACAATAATAATTATATTAAATAATTCCTTTATCTTTCCAAAAAAATGAATTCAATTCTTTTCTTTGGAATTTGACTCTAATTCTTATCTTTATTGGATTACAAGAAACTAAATAACTAACTACTTACTCGCGAAAAAAACATTTAAGAGTCTGCTTTATTTCTCATTTTGAGTCAAAGGGACGAAACCATGCAACTGAAATAACTCGGTTAGAACCTCCTTTAAGAGGTTACGTGGTACGATTGAATCAAATAAGCCCTTTTGGAATAAAAATTCAGCCGATTGTGAACCTTCGGGCACTTCCTTATTCAACGTTTGTTCAATTACTCTTTTACCCGCAAATGCAATGTAAGCATTTGGTTCAGCAATAATGATATCCCCCAACATGCCAAAACTAGCTGTCACCCCACCAGTAGTAGGAGATGTAAGTATCGGTACATAGAATAACTTTTGATTCATTTGATAATCATATAAAGCAGAAGATATTTTAGCCATTTGCATTAAGCTCAAACTTCCTTCTTGCATACGTGCTCCTCCGGACGCACATACTAAAAGAAGAGGTAAACGTTGATTGGTAGCATATTCGATCAACCGGGTTATTTTCTCACCGACTACGGATCCCATACTTCCCCCCATAAACTGAAAATCCATAATACCGATTGCTAAAGGAATACCGTTTAGTTGACCTGTGCCTGTTTGAATTGCCTCCATTAATCCTGTCCTTTTTTGATAAGAATCAAGACGATTTTTATAAGGTTCCTCTTCCGAATGAAATTCAATGGGATCCACAGAGACCATGTATTCATCCATAGGATTCCACGTACCTGGATCAATCAAAAGTTCGATTCTATCTGAACTACTAATTTTCAAATGATATCCGCAGTGTTCACAAATATTCATTTTTGATTTCAAAACTTTCTTATAATTTAATCCATAACAATTTTCGCATTCAATCCACAAATGTTTATATTTTTGCGTCTCCTCGAAATTATTAGAACTTTCTAAATAACTAGCATTTGAATCATTCGTGCTAGTTATTATACTAGTACTCTTGCTTTCACCACTATTGCTGACCTTACCAAAAAAGTAACTGTTAAAGTCATTGTATTTGACACTATCACCTAAAATGTAACTATCAATACAGATTTGAGAACGAAGATAACTCTCAATGCAACTATTAAAGTTATTATTCCAATTAGATTTTATATCATAAATGTAATGATCATTATTATTATTCCTCTTAGAACCATTCTTCAAATAGCTAGAATTTTTAGAAATAGAGAAAAAACTTTCCGGTTCATTTAGAAAAGAATGATTATTCTCAATCTCCAAAATGTTATTTTCAATAGCAAAATATATGGAATAACTCTTCCTCTTACTATCCCTAACTAAAAAAGTTTTATCAGATAGTAAATTCCGTATGTTCCTGCCATCCACTAAATAATCAAAATAGCTGTAACTAGAATTAGCACTATTATGCCAACTTTGAATGTTTTTATCCATATCCGTTTAAAATAGAGTTTTTTTCCTCTATTTAGATGAAAATATATAGAAATATAATATAATAGATGAATAGTCATTCAATGAAACTTCATTGAGTGATTATCAATTTCTTTTTTCATATATTCTAACTTCTATCTATTATTTGTATTTTATTTTTATTTGTAAGATAAAAAAATCTATTTTTTTTTTTTATGGTTATAGAAAACAACATTCTATGACTATGAAAAGAACAAGAAATCAAAAAATAGGTATTAGGTATGAAGAAAACAAGAGAACAGGGGGATCAAAGAGTTCTATAAATCTATGATAGAAGTTATTCTTATTAAAACCCTCTTAATTTCATTTTCATTAATTGAATTTGGTTTGTTGATTAGGGCAAAGTTCCATCAAAGTTCCTGTAGGTTGAGCGCCTTTTTCAAGGACATTTAGAATAATGGGAATATTTAAATAAGTTTGATCCTTTATTGGATTATAAAAATCCACTTTCCGAATTAGACTATGGATGGTTTCCTTTTTTTCTTTTTTTTTTTCAAAATGTGGAGACAGTTTGAAAATGGTATTTACGTCTTCCAAGATCCTTTAGCTTTTTCTTGAATCTTTGGGTTTATATCTTACTTCGGGGTTATTTAATTGTTTCAAAAATGACAGCAACATATCACCCATTTTGTTTCTTTCAAATTACATGATCAATCCCTATCCCCCAAACAATGAGTTTTAGTGAAACAGAACAAACAATGTCGAGCCAAGAGCATCCCGATTTATCTAATTTATATAGATATAATTTATATAGATTAAGATATAGAATATCTTTTATTCTACTAGAAATAATGGCGGATGTCAGAATCCACTGTGCTTTTTAGCACATCGTTTAAAACGATGTTTTACCATAAAATTCTTTTTAGTTAGATCTGGTATTTAATGGATTCTGAAATTGTGCGTAGTCATTTATTCAATCAATATATTTAATATTTAAACTATTATCCACAATTATTACAATAAAAATATAATAATATAAATATAAGATAAGATTTGAATAAAAAAGACAAAAAAATCGAGTCGCTTATGAATCTACATCTACAGATTCATAAGCTATTCACTTTAGATTAGAGACGAATGAGAAAAAAGGGGGAGTAATCTTTATTCAGATATACAATACAATTTGTCTCCAAATTAGTATATATCATGAATAAATATGATCTGGGACGGAAGGATTCGAACCTCCGAATAACGGGACCAAAACCCGTTGCCTTACCGCTTGGCCACGCCCCATTTTCGATTCGACACTAATAAATACTATTATTGGTTGTTCGTCAATTCCAAGTCTAAAGTTATTCTATAGAATAATCTGATCTTATTTTATTCATTTTTTTTATTTTTAGTACTCAGTTATTCATTTATGAATATTCATAAATATGAATTTATAAGAAATATGAATTGAATATCCATATTTTAATTATTTCTATTTCAATTATTATATTATCCATTTTGAAAATTATTTTCTATTTTTTTATTATATTATATAGATTATATAGAATAGAAAGATAGATAGAAAGATATAGAATAAAAATATTAATCTAGATATATATTTCATATATTCTTTTTTTATAATATAATTTTTTAATATTGAATTGAATTCTTAATATACTTGTATAATCAATTTAAATTATATTAAATTAATTAAATCATATAATATATATAATATAAATTAATATAATAAAATACAATAAAAAAAAAAAGCAAAAATACAATTCATTTTTTTAAAGAACAACATTTTTGTTATGCTTAATATCTTTAGCTTGGTCTGTATTTCTATTCACTCTGCCCTTTATTCAAGTAGTTTTTTCTTGGCGAAATTACCTGAAGCTTATGCTTTTTTGAATCCAATTGTAGATATTATGCCAGTAATACCCCTATTCTTTTTTCTCTTAGCTTTTGTTTGGCAAGCTGCTGTAAGTTTTCGATGAGATCTTTAATTTGATATTGAATAATTTCCTAAAAAAATTCAGAATTTATTCGAAAACAAAAATCCCAACATTTTAATATTTTATAAGATCAGATAAGTCTTACAGTGTCAATCCTTGATTCCAATATTGAAATTTTTTGTAATTATTGGTAATGGTTATATAAAGGTTGGACTCTTACTACAAATAAATTTCCTAATTTTTTTATTTCCTCGAAATCACTGTATTTCTTAGAAACTTAGTATCAAAGGAAACAGAATGTGAAATAGAAGAGAATCTATTCTCTTTCTCTGTCGTTTTTTTTTTTTTAATAATCTTGGAGATTTTGTAATGCTTACTCTAAAACTATTTGTTTACACGATAGTAATTTTCTTTGTTTCTCTTTTCATTTTCGGATTCCTATCTAACGATCCAGGACGTAATCCAGGACGTGAAGAATAAGAAAATCTTTTTTGTTTTATATTTTTTCCTTACTTGTGCTGTATTTCAAAATATTTTTCGCTTTTCTATCTATTTTACATATTTAACTAGTAAAAACAATTAAAAAAACTAGGAAGGAAAACAAAAAAAAGAAGCTCCATCAGTTCAAAAGAAAAAAAATACCAAATCATCAATCAATGGAAAAGGAAAGAGAGGGATTCGAACCCTCGGTACAAAAATTCGTACAACG